TTGTAGCATCTCATAAATATGAGTCAGAAATATATGGAATATATCCATTTGATGTCAAAACAGATTCTTTATTTGTACGTTTATTCCTTTGGTGAGTCTGATTATCCTTGTCTTTGTTTATGTCTCGGGTTAGAGCAAATTACTCTAATGCGCCCCCGTCTGCGGATTAGTCGACATTTTTCACAAATTTTACGGACGGAAGCTCTTATTTTCATATTTTTCATTCCTTATCTTAATTCTGAATCTACTTCTTGGTAGAAAATAAGTTTCTTGCAATTTTTTATCTCGAATCGTATTGAATAAAAACCACCTAATCTTTCGAATCCTTGTTTCGGAGTCGATAAATTATACGTCCTCTAGTTGAATCATAACGACTTACTTCAATTTTGACTTTATCTCCTGGCAGTATCCGTATAAAACTACGTCGGATCTTTCCTGAAACATAACCTATAATCAGATCTTCATTATCTAACCGAACCCGGAACATGCCATTGGGAAGCGATTCGGTAATTAAACCCTCATGAATCCATTTTTGTTCTTTCATTTCAGGTAAAGCCCCCTTGAAGTATCAACTAATGTAGGAGAAACGATATTAGACAACTCACCCCTTTCTTTTTTTTTTTTTACAAATAGGAAGAGGTTTCGGATCCCATTTGGATATTAAAAGGATTACCATATATAACATAAAATTTCTCCGCCGATTCTTTCTAGTCGAGCCTCCCGGTCTGTCATTATACCTCGAGAAGTAGAAAGAATTACAATCCCCATTCCACCTAAAATTCTAGGAATTCGTTGAGAGTTAGAATAGATTCGTAGACCGGGTCGGCTGATCCGTTTTAAATTTAAAAAATTTCTACAGGTATGGGGTCTTTTCCTATTCCTTCTATTATGTCGCAGGGTTAAAACCAAAAAATTTTTGTTTTTTTCTCGATGTTTTCGGACGTTTTCGAGAAAACCTTCTCGGAAAAGTATTTTAACAATATTTTCGGTAATATTAGTAGATGCTATGCGAACAACTCTTTTTCTATCCATATCCGCATTTCGTATAGAGGTTATTATCTCAGCAATAGTGTCTCTACCCATGATGAAGTAAAATTTTTGGTGCCTCAAAATTGGATCTAATTAACATGTTTTTTTATTGGTTTATGAATATGCATTTTTCAAGGTATATGCGTGAGACATAATCTACGAATTAATCTAGTTCTTAATCTATTTCTTTTCAAAGATCTCAAAGATATCAGGCTCCCATTTTATTTTATAATACCTCGGGAGCTAATGAAACTATTTTAGTAAAATTGAATTGTCTCAATTCGCGGGGGATTGCACCAAAAATTCGAGTTCCTTTTGGATTTCCTTCTTGATCAATCACAACTGCAGCATTGTCATCATATCGTATTATCATACCGCTGTCACGTTTAAGTTCTTTACAGGTACGAACAATTACAGCTCTTACTACTTCTGATTTTTCTAGGGGCATGTTTGGTACTGCTTCTTTGATCACAGCAACAATAACGTCACCAATATGAGCATATCGGCGATTACTAGCTCCTAGGATTCGAATACACATCAATTTTCGAGCCCCGCTGTTATCCGCTACATTTAAATGGGTCTGAGGTTGAATCATATGAAGTTTTGAGTCTATTCTTCCACTGCAAAGGATGAAGAAAATAAAAGAAATATTGTTGTCAAAAAAAAGAAACCCGCGGTTTTCTTTCATTCCCAAGACTCATTTGTGTTGGTTCTAAATTTTTATCCCGAAATAATAAATTGAGTTCGTATAGGCATTTTTGATGCGGCTATTAAAATCGCCCTTCTAGCTATATTTTCAGTTACTCCTCCCATTTCATATAGTATTCGCCCCGGTTTAACAACAGCTACCCAATATTCAGGGGATCCTTTCCCCGAACCCATACGTGTTTCGGCGGGTCTTATTGTAACTGGTTTGTCTGGAAATATACGGACCCATATTTTTCCACCACGGCGTGCATTTCGTGTCATTGCTCGTCGACCCGCTTCGATTTGTCTAGATGTGATCCAAGCAGGCTCAAGCGCCTGAAGAGCATATTTACCGAAACAAATATGATTACCTCGATAAGATATTCCCTTCATTCGTCCTCTATGTTGTTTACGGAATCTAGTTCTTTTGGGGTTATAATTGATGGTTGTTTCGGAAGTCCATCTCTACTACAGAACTGGACGTGAGAGTTTCTTCTCATCCAGCTCCTCGCGAATAAAAGGATTCAAAATGGACTTGCAATTAATTTGCATAGATATTAGAACATTTTTAGAAAAATTGGATAAAAAATCGTTTTTTTTTTTGGAACGTCCTATTAAATCTTTATTTTCTTTTGTCTTTTATCCAGGTTTACCAATTAAAATTCAAAAAAAAATTATCGCGGGCGAATGTTGACTCTTGCAATCTCTATTTCAGTCCTAGCACTTGTTCGTCATTTCTCCGAATAGATGAATTGATTTCCGGTTCATTTCGCCATCCCAACGA